AAAGAGTAATAAGAAATGACATTCTTATGTTTGATCTTGTTTCAATAACAAGTATCTTTTTTTCAGATCAAATAAATCTTTTTTATCCAGAATTCATGGGAACAAAAAAGGCCCGGCTAGGTACTAACCTGGCCGGGCTGAAAAACAAGTTTTTTTATTCTTTATTCTATAATTCTAATTCTATATATTATCTATATATATATTATCTATATATTAAATATTAAATTAATTAAATATTAAATTAATATTCTAATATTATATAATATTATATTCTATATATAATTATTCTATATATAATAAATCCATAATATATAAATATAATAATATATAAGTTATTATAATAACATAACTTATATTTTTAATTATAAATATAATATATAAGTTATTATAATATTATAATAATTTGATTTTAATAATAATAAAATAATCTTTTAGATTCCTTATTTTATTAGTTAGATTATTTATTAGTATTAGAATTCTTTATTCTATTAATTTATTCTATTAAGTTATTCTATTAAATTAAAAAGTAAAATTAATAAGTAATAAGATTAATATATTAAATTAATAAATTAAAATAATATAAAAATAATATATTAATATAATAAAATAGAGATAAGAAATATAAAAAAAAGAAAGGGCCCTTTTCAATTGGGGAGAGATGGCTGAGTGGACTAAAGCGTCGGATTGCTAATCCGTTGTACGAATTTTTCGTACCGAGGGTTCGAATCCCTCTCTTTCCGTTTCCATCAATGATTTGGTATTTTATTTACCTTTTTATTTTTAATTTATAGAACAGAGTCTCTTTTGTTTCTTTTCTTTGTTTGTTTGAATTTTTTTATTAACGATATTTATTATTATTATTTATATTATTATTTTTTTTTCTTTTTCATTTTATTTCTAATTTATATATTTATATTTAAATTTATATATAATATATATATTTAATATTTATTAATATTTAATATTTATTAAAATTGAAAGATGTAAAATAGAATAGATAATAAGAATATTTCAAAATCAAGCACAAGCAAGGAAAACACAGAAAACAAAAATATGATTTTTTATTCTTCACGTCCCGGATTACGTCCTGGATCGTTAGATAGGAATCCGAAGATGAAAAGAGAAACAAAGAATACCACTACCGTGTAAACAAAAAGTTTTAGAGTAAGCATTACACAATCTCCAGGATCATTAAAAAAAAAAGAAAGAGAATAGATTCTCCTATACTACACATGAGGATTCACACTGTAAAACTTATCTGATCTTAGAAATCAAAATTGTTAAAATGTTCGAATCTTTTTTTCGAATAAATTATGAATTTTTCTAGGACAGTATTCAAATTAAAGATCTCATCGAAAACTTACAGCAGCTTGCCAAACAAAAGCTAAGAGAAAAAAGAATACAGGTATTACTGGCATAATATCTACAATTGGATTCAAAAAAGCATAGGCTTCAGGTAATTTCGCGAAGAAAAAACTACTAGAATAAAGAGCGGAGTTAATACAAATACAGACCAAACTAAAGATATTAAGCATAACAAACATTTTGTTCTTTAAGATAATTGTATTTTTTCTTTTTGTGAATTAAATTAATAAAAATTCAAATTAAGTTAATATTATATTATTAAGTTTATATTATTATTAATATATTATATTCTTAATTTTCTAATAAATGAATTTTCAATTTCATTTCTTTTTTTTATTTCATTTATGATTTATAATTAATATATTAATTAATATTAAATTAATAATAATTTAATTTCTTAATTAATATATTAATTAATATTAAATTAATAATAATTTAATTTCTTAATTAATTAATTAAATTAATATTAAAAAAAAAAAAAAAGAAATCACAAAGATTTAAAATAAAAATAATAATAAAAATCGAATACGAATATTAGAATAAAATAGAATAGAATAATAGAATATATAGAATAAAAAAAAATCGAATTAATTACGAATAAAATGATAAATCAAATAAGAAAAAGTAGACCCCCAAAATCCTTCTTTGATTTGAACTTATCAAATTCAAAATATTTCCATTCTGAAATAAAAATAAATAAAAAATAGAAGAAATCAGACTTTCATGCAATATCTTAATTGAATTATATGTAATGATCAATAATTTCAGTTTCATTCTATATCTAGACATATCAAAATTCTAGCAACAATTTATTCTATAGATATTTAGATATTTGGACTGGAATTGACGAACAACCAATATCAATAATAGTGTTTAGTAGTGTCGAATAGAAATAGAAATGGGGCGTGGCCAAGCGGTAAGGCAACGGGTTTTGGTCCCGCTATTCGGAGGTTCGAATCCTTCCGTCCCAGAGCATATCCATTCATGATATATATCATATCTGAATACAAATTATATATCATAATAAAGATTGCCCTCTTTTGAGAAACCTTTTGTTTAAGAGTATATAATATTGGGTAGTTGGGTAGAATGTGATTCTTCTTTTTTTTTAATGATTCATCTCTAAATCGAGTCACTTTGAAAATTTAGATTCAAAACAAAAAGAACTTATTCTTTTTTATTCGTGTTATTGTATATTCAAAACGTATATTATTATTTTAATAAAATTTAATAAAAACTAATAAATAATAAATTTATAAAATAAATATATTATTATAAATTTATTATTTTATAAATTTATTATTTATTAATCCATTTATAAAATCTATTTATAAAATCTATTTCAAAATTTAAATTGGATTTTGATAATAAATAAGAATCTTCTATTAAAATTTTGAATTCTAATTCTATTTTTTTTTATTTTGAATAAGAATATTTCGAATCTCTATTTTTATAAAAAATAAATAGAAATAGAATAGAAATTATATTCCTACAATATCGAATTAATTTGAATTTTTTTGATACTTCTTTACTTTTACTTTATAAATTTGCCATTCATATTGAAGGAAAAAATATGGATTATTATGGATCGATTGAATCAATGACTATTCATGATTTCAGAATTGAATCAATTACATGCCGGCTCCAAACTAGAGGAATGTTATGGTAAAACTTCGTTTGAAACGATGTGGTAAAAAGCAACGTGCGACTTGAAAGACATGATTACATTAGCCGTGGATTCTTACATCCACCATTTTTCTATTATATAGAAATGAAGGTGCTCTTTCTCGACATCGTTTGTTCTATTCCACTCGAATTTCTTTTTTGGGGGAGGAGGGAGGATTTGATGATGGAAATAGTACATGATGGAGCTCGAGTTGATTCATTTCTCAGGGGCAAGTTTCTAGGGTTAGTGAAAATTAATAAGTTAGAACAACTTCGTAAGTATATTTTCGCTATAGAAATCGAAAGGATCCAATTCGAGCAAGTTTAAAAAAAGTAATAATTTGTTGGAATTGGTAAAACTATTTCGATCAAAAGTGGATCTGGGGGAATCAACCATCTATTTGTACGATTCTTTGATGGAAAGAAATAAAAAAATGGGTATGTTGCTGCCATTTTTGAAATGATTAAAGATCCTCGAAATAATGTCTAAACCCAATGATTCAAGGAAAAGCTAACGGATCGTGGAACAAGTAAATACCGTTTTCAATTGTCTCAACAACTATATTACACTGACTGAAGACGAAAAATTGATTCTAAAGGAGACAGACAAGAAAGGGGGTAGAGACCGCTCAATAAATGAAATAAAATACCTGGTTTTGTTTTCCTTTGAGTTATTTGAGAGTTATCCAACTTGAGTTATGAGGTTACGAATACGAGTGATTTTTTTTCGGGAAAGAATAGAATAAGAAAAAAGTATTTAATTTAAATCATAGTCTAATTGATTTGATGATCTTATGAATCTATTTGACATCATAATTCTATACATAGACATAATTTCGAATTTTCTCGAGCCGTACGAGGAGAAAACTTCTTATACGTTTCTAGGGGGGGTGTATTGTTTATCTATATCTATCCCAATGAGCCGTTTATCGAATCGTTGCAATTGATATTCGATCCCGAAGAGAGGGGAGAGATCTTCGGAGAGTGGGTTTTTATGATCCGATAAAGAATCAAACCTATTTAAATATTCCTGTTATTCTATATTTCCTTGAAAAAGGCGCTCAACCTACAGGAACTGTTCAGGATATTTCAAAAAAGGCGGGTGTTTTTATGGAACTTAATCCTAATCAACAAACGAAATTCAATTTTAAAATAAATAAATAAAAAGAAAAAGAGGGTGTGGATGACTTTTATGTAGATTTATATAATCCTTTTCTCTCTTATCTCCCCCCCCCCCCGCTCTCTTGTTCTATTCATACCTAATTTTTGATTTCTTATTGCTGCCATAGAATGTTCTTTTTTATAACTACAAAAATCAATTTTTATATTATGTTTTATGTTATATTGATTGAATTATTCTATTTTTTTTTTTTGAATTATTATTGATTGAATAAACCCGATCTCTACCTTTTTCTTTAATTTTTGCATACGCCTTTTTCGTATCTATGTCGATTATTTATGTAGTGTTAATACAACATAATTGCTTGGTTTTTTTATTTACTTTATTTTCTATTTTCTTTTTATATTTTATTAATTATAAATTATAAAATTATATATTAAATATTATTAAATTATATATTAAATATTATTAAATATTATTATATATATATATTTATTATTATATATATTCTATTTTTATTTTTTTTCTTAGTATTTATTATTATTTTTTATTATTCATTTGTAATTTGAATAAAATTCAATTAGATTTTTAAATTCAATTAGATTTCAATTGGTATTTATTCAATTTAATATTTAAGTTTTGAATTCGTTTATTTTCTCCATTGTATTCTTTTTTCAACATTAATATTGACAACAGTGTATCAAACAAATATAATCCGATCGTGATTGGATCCATTTATTACCGTTCCATAGGATTTTTTTTACTTCATAAAATAGATGGGTTCGTTGGATTTTCTGTGATAGAAAGAAGAAAAGAAGTTCTTTTTTTTAATTAAAGAAATCCTTTTTTTGAATTCTTAATTAAAGAAATTCTTTTCTTTCTTTATTTCTTTATAACTTTATAATTCTAATAATCTTTATAATTATAATAATAATATAAATAATAATATAAAATATAAGTAGAATAATATAGAATATATAAGTAGAATATTATAGAATAATAATAATATAGAATAATAGAATATATATATAAATATAGAATAATAAAAATATTCTAATCTAAATTCTAAAGAATAAGAATATAAATAATTAAATAAAAAAAATGAAAATAAAATAATGTATAACGTATAACATAGGAGACAAAGAGGCGGTCTATAAATTGTTATTTTCTTTTTTTATCTGTTATCTGAGTGTTATCTGAGAAAATCTCTTGTATTTTAATCTGATCTGAACATTTTTATGTTCAGAATCGATTCGACTTCGACATTTAAAATCTTTTTTCTGGATTTTATATTTTAGGAATATTTTTTTTTATTATCCAATTCAATCTTTTTATTTATTTTGATTGCGGTTGTATCTACACATCTTATTAGTTTATTTTTTTAGTTTATTTTTTTAGGGTTGCTAACTCAATGGTAGAGTACTCGGCTTTTAAGTGCGACTCCAATTTTTACACATTTCTATGAAACAATGGATTCGTCCATACCATCGGTAGAGTTTGTAAGACCACGACTGATCCAGAAAGGAATGAATGGAAAAAGCAGCATGTCGTATCAATGGAGAATTATAAGAATATTTCATTGTTATTGGATCGGGCCCAAATCCGTGTTTGTATTCTTGGCTCGCAACAAAATAAATTCACAGTTGGGTTGAATTAATAAATGGATAGAGTTTGGTGGCTCCAATTATAGGGAAACAAAAAGGAACGAGCTTTCGTTTTGAATTTGAATGATTACCCCATCTAATTATACGTTAAAAATAAAAATATTAGTACTTGATGTGGGAAAAGCTTTTCCCATGAATGGATTATTGATTTATGTTATGAATCCTAACTATTATCTATTCTCCATTATATTATGGGGTGGCGATAAATGTGTAGAAGAAAGAGTATATTGATAAAGATCTTTTTTTTCCAAAATCAAAAGAGCGATTGGGTTGAGAAAATAAAGGATTTCTAACTATCTTGTTATCCTAGAATGAACATAAAACAATTAGATGGAAAAAGCGAGTAGAGAGAGTCCGTTGATGAGTCTTACTTGTTTTCTAGGTATCTATTTCTTTTTTATTAGAATAGAATACCCCGTTTTGACTGTATCGCACTATGTATTATTTGATAACCCAATAAATCTTCGATCCTTGGCCCAAATCGAATTTAAAAAATGGAGGAATTTAAAGTATATTTAGAACTAGATAGATCTCGTCAACATGACTTCCTATACCCACTTATTTTTCGGGAGTATATTTATGCACTTGCTTACGATCATGGTTTAAATAGTTCCATTTTGGTGCAAAATCTAGGTTATGACAATAAATCTAGTTTACTAATTGTAAAACGTTTAATTACTCGAATGTATCAACAGAATCATTTGATTATTTCTGCTAATAATTCTAACAAAAATCCATTTTGGGGGTACAACAAGAATTTGTATTCTCAAATAATATCAGAGGGGCTTGCCGTCAGTGTGGAAATTCCATTTTCCCTACAATTAATCTCTTCCTTAGAGAAGGCAGAAATCATAAAATCCTATAATTTACGATCAATTCATTCAATATTTCCTTTTTTTGAGGAAAGATTTCCATATTTAAATTATGTGTCAGATGTACAAATACCCTACCCTATCCATCTGGAAATCTTGATTCAAACCCTTCGATACTGGGTGAAAGATGCCTCCTCCTTTCATTTATTAAGGCTCTTTCTTTATGAGTATTGTAATTGGAATAGTCTTATTACTCCAAAAAAAAGGATTTCTACTTTTTCAAAAAGTAATCCAAGATTTTTCCTGTTCCTATATAATCTTTATGTATGTGAATACGAATCCATCTTTCTTTTTCTCCGTAACAAATCTTCTTATTTACGATTAACATCTTCTGGAGTCCTTTTTGAGCGAATCTATTTCTATGCAAAAATAGAACATTTTGTAGAAGTCTTTGATAAGGATTTTCCGTCCACCCTATGGTTCTTCAAGGACCCTTTCATTCATTATGTTAGATATCAAGGAAAATCCATTCTGGCTTCAAAGAATAGGCCCTTTTTGATGAAAAAATGGCAATACTATCTTATCCATTTATGGCAATGTCATTTTTTTGTTTGGTCTCAACCAGGAAAGATCCATATAAACCAATTATCCGAGCATTCATTTTACTTTTTGGGCTATTTTTCAAATGTGCGGCTAAATCCTTCAGTGGTACGGAGTCAAATGTTGGAAAAGTCATTTATAATGGAAAATCTTATGAAAAAGCTTGATACAATAATTCCAATTATTCCTCTAATTAGATCATTGGCTAAAGCAAAATTTTGTAATGTATTAGGACATCCCATTAGTAAATCGGTCTGGGCCGATTCATCCGATT